GATCTCGCGCATTGGAACCCATGGTTATGGACCCGAATCCGTTAGTATGGAACATCTTCTTTTCCAAGTGAAATCCCCTAGTATATGAAAGAATGAAAAAGTGCTTTCGTTGTTGTGGAAGAAGAAGCCTTCGTATCTTAATGCATGTATTGAATTTATTCGGAGCTATTAGAGCGGGATCCACTTTTTGGGGAATATGAGTCGAAGCAATAACAAGAATCTTTCCAGTGGAACATCTTTCACAATCCCTGGAGAGATAGTTCTCTAATAGACCGAGGGATAAGTAATTCGACTCATTCACATGCAGATCATGAATGTTTGGAATCCATATTATGCAAGGAGACATTGCTTTTGCTAATTCGAATTGAAGGGTGATATCAAATCGGTCTATTTTCGGCGTCATATACGTCATATACATAGTTAGCACATTCGTCATAGTTAGCAGCTCCGTATCAATCTCCAGGTCATCATCACTATCATCAATATCGTCACTATCATCAATATCGATATCATCATCATCAATAAGATAACCTTTAGGCTTGTCATCCAGGAACTTGTTCGGAAATACCGTAATGAAAGGAACATAGGAGTTTGTCGCTAGGTATTTGACCAAACAGGATCGTCCAGTTCCTATAGAACCTATCACTAAAATACCTCTAGAAGGGGATAGGGCTAAGCGGAGCGAAAAGGGTTTTCCATGAGGAGATGGGGAATGAAAACTATTAGCCCCACACGAGGTTTGTGAATAAGTAATTGTCTTATAATGAGCAAGGAATATCCGTCTTTCTGCTAAACAGGATCTATTGAACTCATAATTCATTAGATCCTTTTGATGAATGTCAACTAAGTATCGTAAGTAAATTGATCCCGGTTGTTCAATCATTTGATAACCAGAGTCATTCTTTGATAAATGATCACTATGAGTCAGACTCAATAGAATTTGATCAATCCTTTTTTCTGTCGTTAAGGTGGAGAACTGAACCAAGAATTCTCTTTCTTCATCATCAATCAAATCACTGTTCGCGACCCAGAATTCTATTTTCTCATCAATCCAATCACCGTTCACGTTTTTTATTTTTCTTATCAATGAATAGATCTCTTTACTTGTACGACTTAGATGTCTCGTATTTCTCGAAAAAAGGATTCGATTGATGGGATTTGGTATGATATCGACGAGATTGATCTTCCAAGATTTCTTCTTAGAACGTATTGATTTGACCCCATAAGCGGGACCACCACCCAATAGCATGTTGCCACCAGAAACAAAACCCCGTATTTCTTCCAGAGAATCTCCTAATTGTTCCAGAACAACTAGAAAGAGATTCTTTAACCAGAAAGGATTAAGTTCAGATGTAGGATACCTATCCAGAAGTTTTCGAAATTCCATCATGTATGATGGAATCATCAAAGATTTGATCTTTTCTAACTCTGTCTGTAACTCACTAGAGGCTCGGGAAACAAAGAGAAGATGTATACGAACGAGATATCCAGCAACAAGAAGAAGGAAAAAGATGGAATAGAGGAACCCCCGAGCATTTGTTGATCTCAGATTTGCCCATATCAATGGAACGGGTGACTCATTATTTCGATGAATCATTTCGTCGGACAGAAGAAGATTATGTAAACATTGACTCGAAATCTCACTTATCAGAGTCCATCGTGGAAGAATCTTCTGAGGAAATGGCCTTGATATATCTGATCCATGCATCATATCATGAAAAATGTATACAAATTTTTGACTATTACTCAGTATCGGCAATGGGTCTGAAAGAGTATCTAAAAGGGTGAAATTGAGATATTTGCACCCTGTCGAAGTAAGGAACCATGGCATATATGTTTGGAACAGATTCCATTTTGAGACACTATCTCGTTGAAAGGCTTTATACATCTGCCCTTTCTCAACGCATTTCTTTAGACAAAGACTCCGTTTTTTCCTCTTTCCGGATGGTAAATACTTCTCAGAACATGGAGTGTGAATCAAACCCATGTTTGAATTGAAACTGAGATACTGATGCAAGTTCTTCCCTTCTGAATCAGATAGATTCATATCTGAAAGAGGCTGACAATAAGTTTTTTCCAAATTTTCCTCTGTTAGAGGTGTTGCAGAAATGTCTGCGATCGAGTAAATAGCTCCACGAACGAATGGATCGGATCGAATTGGAAAATGGAAAGATTTGTACAAGTTATACGTTTCATCACCACTTTGTGGGAAATCGTTAGGTATGAAGATGTCAGATACCTGTGACTCGATTGGTGAAAGATATTTTTTTTTACCCACGCACAAAGAAAAGATTTTGTTGCGAATGGACAAGATATTGAGGAATTGTCCATATGTACGATCATAATTATTGATACGGGTCTTTTCCACATCAAAGGGGAATCTTTTGTTACAATAGAACCAGAAGTGATGTGGATCATTCAAGAATCGAAGTCGATTTGCTTTATAAAAAGAAGATATCAATGAACTTCTATGAAATGGTTTCACGGGATTCAGCCAATGGTCTCGATCGTGGGATATCATTGAGAAATAGGAATCCGTGTTATCAAAGGATTTCCTGCGATTCTTTCTAGTATGGAATGAGTCAATGACCCGCTTTGGTATCTTTTTGAACAAAAATGGTAATATTGTTCCTCCATTGATCAATAATTTTGGTCTTTGGGAAGTATCATGATCATTCAATAAGAAGGGTTTCAATTTCTTCAAATGAACGATTTGAACGCCTATGGATTCTAACAACTGATTGCAGAGTTGATCATCCGGACCTTTCAATTCATAGATGTGGATCTCGGACCTATGAATGGGGATATTCCCGATACTCACAAAGAAAAAGGTAAGTGATTTGGACAAAAAGAGAAGTGACTTGGACAAAAAGAAACGAAGTGGCTTAGACAAATCTTCTTTGTCGATAGCCTCGGACCAATCAATCGAATATTGATTACTACGTAATTGATCGAACACTACTTGCACTACTTGAAAAGGATTCTTCTGTTCAGAAACGAAATGTTCCAAATGTTTCTGGAAATTCTTGCTCCCATTGGACCATTTGTATCTATATGCATCAGGATCCCGATTCATGGATCTCTCAGTTCGATAAATAAGAGGATCAAACCATTTCTTCTGACTCTTTTTAAAATTCGATAAATGTTGGTTGATCGTATATTTCATTATAGTTCTATGATTCAGAGTATCATTTCCTATCTGATCCCTTTGAATTCCATATTCGAAGTTGCGATCGGATCTATTCATTAAAAAGAATTGATTCGATACATTTCTTATGTACCCATAGCTGCTATATTGGATTTGAATCAGAAAAGATTTCTTTTTCGATTCATCTCTGGAGTTGAATACCTCATTCAAGAATTTTTTTTGATCCAACCCGTAGGAATCAATAGAAAAGGAAAATCCCCTATGAAACACCAGATCCGGCTCGGTTATTGATAGAGTGAATAGATCCGCCATTTCTGGGAATCTCTCTTCTGATTCAAAAAAATCGTGGCGTAACGCGTATCCCCCTTTGTTCCGGTCATGGAATAGATGAAAGAAATCAAAAAATGGATTTTTGTTCAAGAATGAAATCTTATTGGAGCTGTCCATATCCGGTTCATCCTTCGGAACCATATCACATCCCGGATCTGGTTCCGAAGGATGAATTGAGACGGTATCTTGTAAATACGTAATTATCTTGAATATATCAACCATTTCTTTATTTTCCACTCGCCCGGAAGGGACAAAAGAAACATCTTGTTTTTTATTCAACAATTTATGATCTCTAGCGGACCTCTCAGTAGGATTCGAACCCAGATGAAGTTCTGACCATCTGTCAGAGAAAAAAGAACGAATCGATCTTGTAGGATTCCCAATAAATTCTTCGATTTCTTCCGGAAGCAGATGATTCTTCATCCGCTTATCAGGTTCCGTGAATAGCCAGGACATGGAGGAAGATCCAAAAAGGCATTTCGGGAATCGATCTGATTCTATCTCTGTTCGTTCCGTTTGAAGAAAGGAAGGATCCCAAAGAATCGATCTCTCTTTTAGTTGCTGAATCTCTGTTTGATCGATCAATGTGTGATATTCCGAATTCTCATTTCTAACGGAATCGAAATGATCTCTGGATTGATCAGAAGAAGATCCTTTCCATTGGCTAGAATCCATTACTTGAACGAAAATAGATCTTGTGGAATCATATGGAATATTTGACAATACATTCCGTACCTTGCTAAAAAACCGATCCTTGTTTACCAACCACACATTGTCTAACCAAATCCAATTCTCTCTCGAGACGTTCCTCAAAAAATACGATTCGTGCCGATTCTTCCCCCAACTAATGAAGAGATCTTGGCGGAATTGCCACATATGAAATTGAGCACAATTTTGCAAAGAAATACCCCACTTGTTTCTCGAGAAGAAATGGGAAACATGCTCAATATCATTGGATTGCATAGTTGCCCCAGCTCCTTGTTGTTTGAAGAAACTCTCCCCCTGAATTGGTCTTTTTTCACGAAAAGCAAACATGAGATAACAAATCAAGTCTTTCCCTAAGATTCCGAATAGCTGTCCCGAATTCAAGTTGATTATGTTTCGTTTCTTCCTCGGAGAAAGACGATCAAACAATTCCCAATCATGGTCCTTGCGGATCGGATCATCCGTATAGGATAAAAAAATAAACTCCAGATATTTGCTATCTTTCTCTTTGAATGAGATCTCAATTCCAGCTACGATTTCATTAGATATCTGACAACTAGAATCCCTCTTTTTTCCGATCCGGTTCCTCCACCACCGCGAACCCCGGTTAGGTTCAGGCATGATACGCTTTTTCTTTCTTGGGATAACCCAAGTACTCTCTTGCGGATCCATGAAACAACTCTCAGAAATCTTTTTCCCTTTTGGAAGATACAGGAGCGAAACAATCAACCTATTTCTATTGGAAGACCAAAAAGATTCTTCCAATGTCTCCTTTCTGGGTCCATTTCTGGGTCCAATGGAATTCATAGGTATAGGAAGAAGCCCCATCAAATAGATATTTTTTCTTTCGACCATCTTTCGATTGTTAATACGAGATATAAGGACCACTACTACAAGCAATACTACACCTTTGATCGTGAAATATCGATTGCTTGTTGCACCCTGTGAATCGCGTGAAAGTAGGATACTCAAAATTCGGGGGTCAAAGAGTTTCAGAAAACGTTCTTGGTGGAAAAAAATGTGAGTGAAAGATCCCACTGAATCGAATTTGATCCATGAATCTAAGAAATAGTGAGAATTCTTGATCTCTCTCAATATCTCTCTCAATTCGAATATCCAGGATTTGAATTGATGTCGTTTCATTGATTCCTCCTAAAGATTTCATTTCAATTGGAATTTGGTTATTCACGATGTACGATGATCCCTGTTAAGCATCCATGGCTGAATGGTTAAAGCGCCCAACTCATAATTGGCAAATTCGTAGGTTCAATTCCTGCTGGATGCACGCCAATGGAACATTCAATAAGTCTATTGGAATTGGCTCTGTATCAATGGAATCTCATCATCCATACATAGCGAATCGGTATGTTATATTCATACTATAACATATGAACAGTAAGAACTAGAATTCTTATCGATACTGGAACTCATAGGGAAGAAAATGGATTTATGGATGGAATCAAATATGCAGTATTTACAGAAAAAAGTATTCGGTTATTGGGGAACAATCAATATACTTCTAATGTCGAATCAGGATCAACTAGGACAGAAATCAAGCATTGGGTCGAACTCTTCTTTGGTGTCAAGGTAAGAGCTATGAATAGTCATCGACTCCCGGGAAAGGGTAGAAGGATGGGACCTATTATGGGACATACAATGCATTACAGACGTATGATCATTACGCTTCAACCGGGTTATTCTATTCCACCTCTTATAGAGAAAAGAACTTAAAGCAAAAGACTTAATAACACGGCAATACATTTATACAAAACTTCTACCCCGAGCACACACAATGGAGCCGTAGACAGTCAAGTGAAATCCAATCCACGAAAGAATTTGATCTATGGACAGCATCATTGTGGTAAAGGTCGTAATGCCAGAGGGATCATTACCGCAGGGCATAGAGGGGGAGGTCATAAGCGTCTATACCGTAAAATCGACTTTCGACGAAATGAAAAAGGGATATCTGGTAGAATCGTAACCATAGAATATGACCCTAATCGAAATGCATACATTTGTCTCATACACTATGGGGATGGTGAGAAGAGATATATTTTACATCCCAGAGGGGCTATAATTGGAGATACCATTGTTTCTGGTACAGAAGTTCCTATATCAATGGGAAATGCCCTACCTTTGAGTGCGGTTTGAACTATTGATTTACGTAATTGGAAGTAACCAATTAGGTTTACGACGAAACCTAGAAATCGATCACTGATCCAATTGGAGTACCTCTACGGGATAGACCTCAACAGAAAACTGTTGAGTAACGGCAGCAAGTGATTGAGTTCAGTAGTTCCTCATAGAAAATTATTGACTCTAGAGATATGGTAATATGGAGAAGACAAAATTGTTTGAAGCGCGCACAGAACCGGAAGCGCCCCTTGTTTCAAAGAGAGGAGGACGGGTTATTCACATTTCATTTGATGGTCAAAGGCGAATTGAAAGCTAAGCAGTGGTAATTAGAAAGACCCCCGGGGAAAAATAGAGATGTCTCCTACGTTACCCGTAAGATGTGGAAGTATCGACGTAATTTCATAGAGTCATCCGGTCTGAATGCTACATGAAGAACATAAGCCAGATGACGGAACGGGGAGACCTAGGATGTAGAAGATCAGAACATGAGTGATTCGGCAGATTTGGATTCCTATATATCCACTCATGTGGTATTTCATCATATGATTCATAGAAGATCCATCTGTCTAGATATCATCATATACATCTAGAAAGCCGTATGCTTTGGAAGAAGCTTGTACAGTTTGGGAAGGGGTTTTGATTGATAAAAAAGAAGAATCTACTTCAACCGATATGCCCTTAGGCACGGCCATACATAACATAGAAATCACACTTGGAAAGGGTGGACAATTAGCTAGAGCAGCAGGCGCTGTAGCGAAACTGATTGCAAAAGAGGGTAAATCGGCCACATTAAGATTACCATCCGGGGAGGTCCGTTTGATATCCAAAAACTGCTTAGCAACAGTCGGACAAGTGGGTAATGTTGGGGTGAACCAAAAAAGTTTGGGTAGAGCCGGATCTAAGTGTTGGCTAGGTAAGCGTCCTGTAGTAAGAGGAGTAGTTATGAACCCTGTAGACCATCCCCATGGGGGCGGTGAAGGGAGAGCCCCAATCGGTAGAAAAAAACCCACAACCCCTTGGGGTTATCCTGCGCTTGGAAGAAGAAGTAGGAAAAGGAACAAATATAGTGAGAGTTTTATTCTTCGTCGCCGTAAATAGGAACATTGAAAATCTCATTTTTGGAATTGGAAATAATGTGATGGGCGAACGACGGGAATTGAACCCGCGCATGGTGGATTCACAATCCACTGCCTTGATCCACTTGGCTACATCCGCCCCTTCCCTTATCTAGCTAAAGGATTTTCTCTTTTTTCCATTCATCATTATACTTCAGATTAAGATCGAGATATTGGACATAGAATGCCAATTTAAAAAATGTAAAAAAAGGAGTAATCAGCCGTGACACGTTCACTCAAAAAAAATCCTTTTGTAGCTAATCATTTATCGGGAAGAATTGAAAAACTCAACAGGAGGGAGGAGAAAGAAATCATAGTGACTTGGTCTCGGGCATCTACCATTATACCCACAATGATTGGCCATACAATCGCTATTCATAATGGAAAGGAACATTTACCTATTTATATCACAGATCGTATGGTCGGTCACAAATTGGGAGAATTTGCACCTACTATAACTTTCGTGAGACACGCGAGAAACGATAATAAATCTCGTCGTTAGTCGTTCTACTAAATATTCATGTGAAAAGCCTTATCTTAATAGTATTTAGACTTCAGAGTATTTATCTTATAGTCAGAGTATAGGTATATTTCTGTTATTTTTCAGAAGACTTAGACTTTTTAGACTTTTAGGACTTATCTTACACTATACTTCACCTAGGCACTTATCATTCATTGGCGGGGAAGAACTTTTATGATAAAGAACAAAAATTCGGATAGAGAAGCAAAA